TTGCAACGTTGACTTTACTCTACTAACCATAAGGATATTGGAACACTTTATTTTATTTTTGGGGCTTGGGCAGGTATAGTTGGAACATCATTGAGAATACTTATTCGAGCTGAACTAGGACAACCTGGATCTCTTCTTGGGGACGAGCAACTTTATAATGTGATTGTTACAGCCCATGCTTTTATTATGATTTTCTTTATAGTTATACCTATCTTAATTGGAGGGTTCGGAAATTGACTTGTCCCTATAATACTTGGAGCTCCTGACATAGCTTTTCCTCGTTTAAATAATTTAAGATTTTGAATACTACCCCCCTCATTAACTCTTCTTCTTGCTAGTTCAATAGTAGAAAGAGGGGCAGGTACTGGATGGACAGTTTATCCCCCTCTTTCTTCAGCTATTGCCCACGCTGGGCCCTCAGTTGATTTAGCAATTTTTTCTTTACATTTAGCAGGTATTTCTTCTATTTTAGGGGCAGTAAATTTTATTACAACAATTATTAATATACGTCCTCAATCAATAAGTCTTGACCGAATACCTTTATTTGTTTGGGCTGTAGGGATTACGGCCGTCCTACTCCTTCTCTCTCTTCCTGTTCTTGCTGGAGCAATTACTATATTATTAACTGACCGGAACCTTAATACCTCCTTCTTTGACCCTGCCGGAGGGGGAGATCCAATCCTTTATCAACATTTATTTTGATTTTTTGGTCACCCAGAAGTTTATATCTTAATTTTACCCGGATTCGGTATGGTATCTCATATTATCAGACAGGAGAGAGGAAAGAAGGAAGCATTTGGTACATTAGGAATAATTTATGCTATGCTCGCGATTGGGATTCTAGGATTTGTAGTTTGGGCCCATCATATGTTTACTGTTGGGATAGACGTAGATACTCGGGCTTACTTTACAGCAGCAACAATAATTATTGCTATTCCGACAGGGATTAAGATTTTTAGTTGAATTGGAACTTTACACGGAACTCGTCTCTCTTTAAGACCATCCTTGCTCTGAGCTTTAGGATTTGTATTTTTATTTACAGTAGGTGGGCTTACGGGGGTAGTTCTCTCTAACTCAAGTATTGACATCGTTCTCCATGATACCTATTATGTGGTAGCCCATTTTCACTATGTCTTATCTATGGGTGCAGTGTTTGCAATTCTAGGGGGGTTTACCCACTGATTCCCCTTAATAACTGGAGTTACATTTAACCAAACTCTTTTAAAGATTCACTTTTTCTTAATGTTTATTGGGGTAAATCTTACTTTCTTCCCCCAACACTTTCTTGGGCTAGCAGGAATACCTCGTCGTTACGCCGATTACCCAGACAGTTATGCTTCGTGAAACATTATCTCTTCCATTGGAAGTATTATATCATTTGTTGCTACTCTTTTATTTATTTATTGTTTATGAGATGCTCTGGTATCAAAGCGAGTCAATCTATTTTCTCTTAATCTAAGAACTAATATTGAATGGAACCATCCCCACCCCCCAGCTGACCACAGCTACGAGGAGTTAACTTTAGTATCATCTTTTTAGAGTGGCAGAAGTATATGCAATGGATTTAAGCTCCATACATGAGGTTACTCCTCTAAAAGTGTCCCAATGGTTTCAGTTAGGCCTACAAAACGGTAATTCTCCACTAATAGAACAATTAACATTTTTTCATGATCATGCTCTTCTAATTGTTGTTTTAATCACATCAATTGTAACTTTCTTTTTAAGAGCTATCTTCGTTAATAAGTTTCTTCACCGATATCTTTTAGACGGACAGATAATCGAAACTATCTGAACTGTGCTTCCAGCTCTTATCCTAATCGTGATTGCGCTTCCTTCAATTCGCCTCCTGTATCTTATTGATGAAATTAATAACCCTGCCCTAACTTTGAAGGTTACAGGTCATCAATGGTATTGATCTTATGAATACTCAGATTTCAATGATATTCAGTTTGATTCCTATATGATTCCCACTAATGAACTTGAGCAGGGTATGTACCGGCTGTTAGATGTAGACAATCGAGTCCCCCTTCCTTTTAATCAACCTGTGCGTCTCATGATTACTTCAGATGATGTGCTTCACTCCTGGGCTGTTCCTTCATTTGGTATTAAGATGGACGCAGTGCCAGGACGCCTTAATCAATCAAGTCTTATAATCAATCTCCCTGGAGTTTTTTACGGGCAGTGTTCAGAAATTTGCGGTGCTGGTCATAGCTTTATACCAATTGTGGTTGAATCAATCAGAAGAGGTGAGTTTCTAAAGTGATTAGAATCACAAATTTCACAAGGTGGCTGAAATAAAGCAAGGGCCTCTTAAGCCCTATTATGGTGTGATCACCCCTTGTGGAGGAATTTAGTTTATAAAAAATATAAGATTGTCATTCTTAAGAGACTCATGGTAATTCCTTATTCCTCAAATAGCACCTTTACCGTGAGTAACCATATTCGTTTTAAGTATTACTCTTCTTATTGTAGTTATAACAATTACTTACTTTATCTGTACACCTTCAATAGACGGAGGACTTTCAAAGGAAACAAAGGAGGCTAATTTCCCAACTTGAAAATGATAACAAACCTATTTTCTGTTTTTGACCCAACTTCATCGATTTTTTCCAACTGGTTAAGCCTCTTCTCTGGGATTATTCTCCTTCCCGTAAGATTTTGACTATTACCTAATCGAGCCCTAACTATCTGAAAGCAGTTATTAGGGAAATTAGATAGAGAATTCTCTCTATTATTAGGGCCCATAAAGATAGGGGCAACTCTTTTATTTGTTTCTCTATTCTCGTTTATTCTTTATAATAATTTCTTAGGGTTGTTTCCCTATATTTTTACAGCTACTAGTCACCTAGTAGTCACCCTAAGATTGGCCCTACCCCTATGGTTTTCATTTATTCTTTTTTCTTGAATTCGAGAAACTACTCATGCCCTCGCTCATCTAGTGCCCCTTGGGACACCTATAGCTCTAATACCATTTATAGTATTAATTGAACTCATTAGAAACTTTATTCGACCTATTACCCTCTCTGTACGACTAGCCGCAAATATAATTGCAGGCCATTTGTTGCTGACTCTATTGGGGAATCAAGGCCCATTATCTGGAATCTACTCCGTAGGACTGATTCTTTTATCCCAAGTACTCTTACTAGTTCTAGAATTTTCAGTGGCGATTATTCAATCTTATGTGTTTGCAACTCTAGCTACTCTCTACGCAAGAGAATAATGAATCAATTAAATCACCCTTATCACCTAGTCAATATGAGCCCTTGGCCCCTAGCGAGTGCTCTTGCAGCACTTACTATCACTTCTGGGCTCGTTAAATGGTTCCACACCTTTGATGTTAATATATTTTTAATTGGCTTAATAAGAGCTATCCTAGTTTCGTTCCAATGATGACGCGATATTACTCGTGAAGGAACCCTCCAAGGATATCATTCTCTGATAGTAAATTACGGTTTACGATGAGGAATAATTTTATTTATCATCTCTGAAGTATTCTTCTTTCTTTCTTTCTTTTGAGCATTTTTTCATAGAAGATTATCCCCTAATATTGAAGTTGGGGCGGTGTGACCTCCTATGGGTATTCAGGGATTTAACCCTTTTCAAGTCCCACTTCTGAATACAGCCATTCTTTTAGCTTCGGGGGTTACTATTACATGGGCTCATCATGGTTTAATAGAAAATAATTTTGACCAGTGTCGCCAGGGATTACTACTTACTATCATTTTGGGAGTTTACTTCACTTTCCTCCAAGGATTGGAGTACGTGGAAGCACCCTTTTCTATTGCTGATAGAGTTTACGGGTCAACTTTCTTTGTGGCTACAGGATTCCACGGGTTACATGTGCTTATTGGGACTTCTTTCCTTTTTATTTGCTTTATCCGTCATTTACGATGTCATTTCTCTGCAAGCCACCATTTTGGATTTGAGGCAGCTGCCTGATACTGACACTTTGTAGATGTAGTATGATTATTCCTTTATATTTCAATTTATTGGTGAGGTGAATATCTTCTTAGTATAAAATATATTTGACTTCCAATCAAAAGTTCCCACTGGGAGGAGATAATGATAATTATTGGACTTATTTGAGCTCTTTTATTGCTAGTTGTGATAATTATAATATCGCTAAGAATTCTAATTAATAAGAAAACTTTTATAGACCGAGAAAAAAGATCTCCTTTTGAATGCGGCTTTGACCCCCAAAATTCTTCCCGGATACCATTATCAATACGATTCTTTATTATTACTTTGATCTTTTTGATTTTTGATGTAGAGATTACCTTACTTCTCCCCCTAGTTTATATACCAATCAGTTTTACCTCCGGGGTGAGAATTAGTCTCTTTATTGTTATTCTATTAGTTGGGGTATTTTATGAGTGAAAGGAAGGGGCCCTATCATGAGTTAATTAGGAGTATAGTTTATAAAAATATCAAGTTTGCACCTTGAAGATAGTACCTACTTACTCTCAGATTAGAATTGATTTATCAAGTTCAGTTTCGACCTGAAATTAGGCCTATGGCCCTGATCTTTTAGAAGAAGCTATTATAGCATTTCACTGTTACTGAAAAGATAGGGATTTATTGCCCCTTCTGAGAGGCAAAGAAGATCTATAAAAAGCTGCTAACTTTTTTATAAGGTAGTTTAATTCTACCTTTTACCTATTTAAGTAGTATAATTAATACAATATGTTTTCAACATATAGATGGGCCTGGCCTCTTAAATATTCTTAGAAATAATTCACCTTAACATCTTCAATGTCACGCTCTAACTTGAGCTATAAGAATAGATTAATATTAACGATAAGTAAGAAGCAAGGAGAATAATTTTGAATGATCTCTCGGAGAAGATGTTTCTTATTCTTCTTATTATAGTTGAAGAGGAGGTTGCTAGCTCAGGACCTAAGTATTCTACCCAACCTTGATCCCCCTTAGCATAAATTGTATTTCCTAAAAAAAGAAAAGGAAAACTTAGTTTTCCCGTTAAGCTCGGAAGAAACCCCATAGAACTAAGAAAATTGAAAAAGAAAAAATTACCTAGATCTAAAAATAAACCACCGTATGATCCTAAAATAAGTAATGAGATGAGAACTAATTTCTCCCCTATTCTCACTAAAACAGTATCTTCACCTAGATAGGCCCAGTAGAAACTATAACCACCTAAAAGAGCACCTCAATATAAAAGCAACAGTGGGGTAATATAGGTGCCTGATTCACCCTTAGTAAACAAAACCAAATTATGTACTGGAGTTCTAATGGAGATCTTCACGAGACGAAAAGAGTAGTAGCAAGTAAAGAGAGCAGCCACTAAAATTATTACAGAGGGAAATAGTAAGAAACTTATTTCTGAGAACTCAATAATTAAATCCTTGGAGAAGAAACCGGCCAGAAATGGGAATCCTATTAATCTGCAAGAAGCTGCCCCCAGGATAAAAGAAGAATACGGTAAAAAACTTAATACTCCACCTAAACGACGAATATCTTGAACGCCGGCCGAAGCATGAATAATAACCCCAGAACACATAAACAAAAGGGCCTTAAAAAGAGCATGGGTAAAAAGATGAAAATAGCAAAGAATTGGCATCCCTAACCCTAATGAGAATATTATTACCCCTAATTGTCTCAGGGTTGACAGGGCAATGACCCGCTTAAAATCGAATTCACCTAGAGCCACTAAACCGGAGAAGAACGCGGTCAGCGAACCTAAAAATAAAAGAATATTTGAGCCTTGAATTGTGATTAGGGGTGAAAGACGAATTATGAGAAAGACCCCTGCTGTAACTAGGGTTGAAGAATGGACAAGACTTGATACCGGGGTAGGAGCTGCCATAGCCGCTGGTAATCAAGCAGAAAAGGGTAACTGAGCTCTTTTAGTAAGAGAAGCAAGAAGTAAAAACATAAAGATAAGCCCTGCTTCCAATCCTAAATAGAGGTAGTCTCAAGAACCTAAGAAATAACTTATACCAAGGGCCCACAAAATTAAAATATCACCCACACGATTTCTGAGAGCTGTAACTATAGCTCTGGAAGAAGATTTAGGATTTATATAAAACATAATCAAGCAATATGAAGTAATTCCTAGGCCATCCCACCCTAATAACAATCTTAACCCGTCCGAAGATACGATCAGAAATATTATTGATAGAACAAATAACAGAAGAAGGTGTATAAATCGATAGAAGTATACTTCCCCCTCTATATAATAAATTGAGTACTTAACAACTTGGGAGGAAATAAAAGAGACCAAAAAAAGAAAGGACAGGGATATTCAATCCAGGTAAAGTTGAAATGTTAAGCCTAGAAAACTTCAATTTATTCAAATAGCCGAATCATTTAAAAAAAAATAAAAAGATCTTGGTAATGTTAATAAACTAAAAAAGAAAAGAAAGTTTCTATAAATTCAATAACTCAATATTATTGGCCTCAACACCCCCAGCGCCACAAGCTAGTATTCTCTTTAAACTACAATAATAAGATAAAATAAGAAGAAGTAAAGGTAAAAAGTGAAGACTGCCCACCAAAAGCTCATTTAATGAAGAGTTATTAAAATTTCCCAGTTGTAAACTATTCCCATGAGAAGAACTAGAGTAAAGGTATAAACAGAAGCAGGAAGAGAAAAAAGAGACAAATCCAACAAGTATCATGCATAAGGTTCTGAAAGAAGCAACTCCGATAAACGCGAAGAGTTCGGCAAAAAGATTGAATGAGGGGGGGACTCCTATATTGAAAACAATTAGCAAGAATCACCAAAAAATAATATAGGGGCTACTTACTAAAGCCCCCCGAGTTAGTAAAAAACTTCGAGAGGACACTCGTAGATAAATGAGATAACTTAGATAGAAAAGCCCCGAAGAACAAATTCCATGGGCAAGTATCATAAAGATTGATCTTGTGTTCAAATAATAGTTGGATAGAGTTATCGCCACAATAACAAATGATATATGAGCCACTGAAGAATAAGCAATTAAAGCCTTAACATCCGTCTGTCGGAGGGCCAAAATGGATCTATAGATTCCACCTAAAAGACCAACAGTAATTACAATTAAATGAATATTTCTTATCAGGAAAGGTTGAAATAAGTAGAGGCCATAACCTCCGAGCTTCAGTAGGACTGCAGCAAGTACCATCGACCCAGTTACAGGGGCCTCTACATGGGCCTTTGGGAGCCAAATGTGACCCCAATAGATAGGAAGTTTTACCAGGAAAGCTAAAATAATAATTAAGTGTAATAGATTATCTAGAATAGGGGGGAAGAAAAGGGGATTTCTAGAGTTATAGTAAAAAGTAAAACCGAGAATTACAAAAAAGAGAGGCAAAGATGAGATTAAAGTGTAGAATAAAAAGTAAAATGAAGAAGGCAAGCGCTCTGGCTGATACCCTCAACCTATAATAAGAAGTATCGTCGGAATTAAGCATGCCTCGAAAAAAATATAAAATGAGATTAGGGATATGCTTAAAAAAGTTAGAAAAAGAAATGAAAAAAGAAGAAACAAATAGAAGAGATAAAGAGCCTTTCTACGAGGATTCCAGCAACACACTATAAGGAAAAAGATCCATCCTGTTAAAATTAACAGGAAATAGGTTCAAGACTTGTCAAAACTGAGAATTAGAGACAAAAATGAAGAGAAAAAGAACAGACTGGAAGGATAGAAAATCTTAGACATTTATCAATACAGCTAAATCAGAACCTTCAGAGCGCACTAAAGAAACTAGAGTAGAAAGACCGAGGGCCCCTTCGCATACCCCAATCGTAAGAAAATAAAAACAAGAAAGAAAAGAATTCTCCGGTGAATAGCAGAGAAAAAAGAAGAGCAGCAAAATTAAAAACTCTAAACATAGAAGTCTTACTAGTAAATGCTTTCTTCTAGATAAAAAAATAATCAGAGAAAGAGAAAATACTAAAATTATAATTATTATAATTGACTGAGTAATTAAAATTATAATGTTGGTCTTGTAAGCCAAAATTAGGGAATCCTCTTAGTCTTCAAGAAAATTTTAACAACACCTTTAACTTCCAAAGTTAATATCCTCATTAGACTATTTCTTGAAATTTATCTAACTGTCTTACTAGTAACATCTATGATACTATTCTTAAACCACCCGCTATCGTTTGCCCTATCGTTATTTGTACAAACAATCCTAATTTCCCTCATACTCGTTAAAATTTCATATTGAATCCCACTAATTTTGTTCCTGATTTTTTTAGGGGGGATTCTAGTTATGTTTATATATGTGGCATCCCTAAGATCAAACGAAAAGTTCAATTTTAACGTTAGATCTCTAATTACGGTATGTATTATCAGATTCTTAGGGTGATTATCAAGAGATAAAGTTATCCAACTAACCAGAACGTTTGAATTCAACCCCTCTGAAAATATAAGAAGAATTATGAACTCTAATTCGTGGTTCCTTTATATTTGATTAACTCTTTACTTATTTATTGCCCTTATTCTTATTGTCCAGTTTTTAAACTTTAACAAAAAGCCCCTTCGTTCTACAATTTAATGTCACCTTTACGAAAAATAAATCCGGCATTAAAGATTGCCAATGGAGCTTTAGTTGATCTCCCTGTTCCCTCAAATATTTCGATTTGGTGAAATTTTGGCTCCCTTTTAGGACTGTGCCTAATTACCCAAATTATTACGGGGCTATTTCTTGCTATACATTATACTGCCAGAGTAGACCTAGCATTCTCCAGAGTAGCTCACATTTGCCGTGATGTCAACTACGGATGACTACTTCGCTCAATTCATGCAAACGGTGCATCCTTCTTCTTTATCTGTATTTATCTTCATATCGGCCGAGGGTTGTACTATGGATCTTTTCGTTATTTAGAAACTTGAACTTCCGGAGTTATCCTTCTATTTTTATTAATAGCAACAGCATTTCTAGGGTATGTCCTACCCTGGGGTCAAATATCCTTCTGAGGAGCAACGGTAATTACAAATCTAGTCTCAGCAGTTCCCTATATTGGAACTGATATTGTTCAATGATTATGGGGAGGGTTTGCAGTAGATAACCCAACCTTAACACGATTTTTTACTTTTCATTTTATTCTACCGTTCATTATTGCCGGAATGACAATAATTCATTTATTATTCCTTCATCAAACGGGGTCTAGTAACCCTATTGGATTAAATGCTAATATTGACAAGATCCCCTTCCACCCTTACTTCTCAATCAAGGATATCACAGGCTTTTTGGTTATACTTACAGCCTTGATTCTCCTCTCGCTTCTCTACCCTAATATCTTAGGAGATCCTGATAACTTTACCCCTGCAAATCCTCTAGTGACCCCCGCCCATATTCAACCTGAGTGGTATTTCCTATTTGCCTATGCTATTCTTCGATCTATTCCTAATAAACTAGGAGGGGTAGTAGCCCTGGTTATGTCAATTCTTATTCTTATTTCAATACCATTAACCTTTAAGCCCAAATTTCGAGGTCTAGTGTTTTATCCCCCCTTCCAAATCGCATTCTGAAGTTTAATTTCTATCGTTATCTTACTTACGTGAATTGGGGCACGTCCAGTTGAAGCTCCTTTTATTATAATTGGGCAAATTCTTACTGTAGCCTATTTTAGATACTTTATCTTTATTCCTATTCTTCTAAAGATGTATGATAGAATTCTAGAGTAGCCCTTTGGCCGACTAGGTAGTTGTTTTGAAAGCATCGTAAGGTTGTTAAACCAACCAGGGGTTTAAAATATGTTTGATAAAGATAAGAAAAGTGGGAGAAATGCAATTGAGATAGGTAAGAATCTTTTTCAACACAGATATATTAAATTATCATAACGATAGCGAGGGTAAGATCCTCGAGATCATAAAAAGAAGTAGACCACCAGGGAAAACAGGATAAATCTCAGCCCAGAGAAGATGAGGCTAAATAAGAAAGATATCAAAATAATTCTAGCATATTCAGCTAGCATAATAAGGGCGAACCCAACCCCTATATATTCAGTATTAAACCCGGAGACTAGCTCAGATTCACCTTCGGCTAAATCGAAAGGAGTGCGATTAGTCTCAGCCAGAATAGTAACGAATCAACAAATCCCCAAAGGAAGGCAAATAAAGATAGGTCAACCAATGTAAGGGGCCAAATCTAAGTAGAATTGAAACTTATAAGAACCTCAAAGAAAGATGGGGGAAAGTATAACGAGGATTAGAGATACTTCATATGAGATAGTCTGAGCTCCAGCCCGAATTCCTCCTAATAAAGAATATTTTGAGTTAGAGGATCAACCTGCCACTATTGTAGTATAAACTCTGATTCTTACAATACATAAAAAGAGGATAAGTGAGTAATTGAACATAAACCCATAACCTATAGAAGGTACAAGACATCAACCAGCCAAAGAGAGAAAAAGAGCAATCATAGGGGATATAATATAAGGAGAAAAATTAGAAACAGAGGGTAGAGTTATTTCCTTAGTAAAAAGTTTAATCCCGTCAGCAAAAGGCTGGAGAAGGCCTATGAATCCAACCTTATTAGGACCCTTTCGTAATTGAATATAACCTAAGATCTTTCGCTCTAACAAAGTTAAAAAAGCAACTCCGATAAATACAACTAAGATTTGAAGAAAAACTGATAAAATCATTTAAGCTTTTTAGCTACCAATTAAGAAAATCTTATAAATAGATCCTAAATCTATTGCATTTATCTGCCAAACTGGTTAGACGCTTTTTTTTGTCTACAAAACATTATAGGGTCCTTTCGTACTACTATAAAGACTTTTCACCTGAGGGTAGAAACTAACCTGGCTTACGCCGGTCTGAACTCAGATCACGTAGGGGTTTAATAGTCGAACAGACTACCTTTCTAAGCTGCTACACCTAGTAGGGACCCTGAACCAACATCGAGGTCGCAAACTCTTCTGTCGATTTGAGCTCTCAAGAAGAATTACGCTGTTATCCCTAAGGTAACTTAATCCTGATTCACTAAAGGATCATTTAAACAATTGTGTTTGTTTAACCAAATTGAGGGATCTATCTCCTCTCAACGTCGCCCCAACAAAATAAGCGAGAATCCTATTAATTAACATCCAATTAATAGAACCTTAGCCTATAAAGATCTATAGGGTCTTATCGTCCTCCAAGAAAATTTTAGCTTTTTCACCAAAAAATTAACTTCAAAATAAAAGTAGAGACAGATTGTTCCTCGTCTGACCCTTCATTCCAGCCCCTAATTAGAGGGCAAATGATTATGCTACCTTCGCATGGTCAATATACCACGGCCCTTCAAATTTCAGTGGGCAGGCCGGACCTTAAAATAAAAAAAGGCCATGTTTTTGTTAAACAGGCAGGAACTATATTTGCCGAGTTCCTTTACTTCTTTGCTTTTTCATATTAATAATTAAATTCATAACTATAGTTTTGTTTTACTGATTCAATCATTATTTAAAAGCTTAAATATTGATTCTTCTAAGTTGTCTTTATATTAATCATAAATAAATAAATTAAGTCTAATTATAGTTGTTACACTCTGGCTACTTCTAAGCCTTTAAAATTAAGACAATTACTTATAATATAAAAAGTAATAGAGCTCATCCCCTATTACTTAGCCCAAATATTGGGTTCCTCTGAAAGGAGAAACAACTAACCAGAAATAAAAATCCGAATAATTTATAACTTCCATCTAGAATTTAAACAATTTTTTGACACAAAGACGTTAAAGCTAGATAAATCATTTTCTTTCGGGAAAACTTTATTTAAAATTAAATTTGATCAACCCTGATACAAAAGGTACCTAAATGAACTTCTTTTAAGCTTCATGTTTTCCTTCAAAGTACTTGATAACCGTAGATAAAGTTCAATTCATTTACTGAAAAAATAATTGTTTACATAGCTTATAGGTCTCAATTTACTTTAGGGACTCTTCAAAAGAATCTTTTTAGTGTAAGTAAAACGTTTGTTCAAACTCCCCCCTAACTTCCAAGATTAACTTTCCAGTAAATCTACTTTGTTACGACTTATCTCTTCAGACAAGAGAGCGACGGGCGATGTGTACATCTTCAAGAGCTCTTTTCAGAACTTTTAATTCTTACTTTTAAATCCACCTTCATTCTTCGATAATCTTCGAAATCCGTTTGAAATTTCATTGTAACCCATCTCTTCCTACCCATGAGCTACACCTTGACCTGATTTATTCAACTAATTGATTTTAGAAACCTATTATTTTAGCTACTTAAACGGCGGTATATAAACTGAGAACAAGGGTAGGTAGATATACTCGTGGACTATCGATTATAGGACAGGTTCCTCTAATAAGTTTAAAGACCGCCAAATTCTTTAGGTTTCAAATTTACTACCCGGGATCAAACAAAGGACTAATAGGGTATCTAATCCTAGTCAACAATCCTTAAAAATTATTCCTTGATAAAATTTTTAAATTTAATTCCGGATTTTACCCCTTAGAAGTGAACTTTAGTTCAAACAGAAAAAACAATTTCCAATAAAATCTATTTAAAGATCTTGTATGACCGCGGATGCTGGCACAAGATTTACCCCCTCTCTTACCTATAACTAGTTCTATCCCAATAACTACTAATATAAATTACTGCAGGTATTCTATTGAATAAAGATTGGCATATAACTTTTAGGTAAAATAGACTCCTAATCCAGAATCAAGATTTAACCAATTAGCTCAACAAAATCCACAAGGTTAGAAACTGAAAAAAAAATTACTAGGAGTTCATTGATAAAACTAATGTAAGACTAAAACTTTAAGGAGGGGACCTAAGATATCTATCCCCCATTTTGCTTCATTAAGTTAACGGGCTTAAAAAGCACTACCCCCCATAACAGCTAGAAAGAAGTAACCCCCTGAGCCGCCACTCAGGGGCCTAGCTTTAGTTTATATATATTGACCGCCATCAATTTAATATATTTAGATAAAATAAAAATAGTCTCGAAATGAAAAAAAAATATTTATAACAAAAATTAAAAAAGGATAGAAAAGATAAGAATTTAAACATAATGAAACAATAGAGAAAGGTGAAATCCTTAATTTTTTAAAAAGTGTAAAAAAAAAAGTTTATCTAAATATTAAAACATAAAATAAAAATAAAAATTAACAATCTGATGAACTAACCAACCTGAGCCGCCACTCAGGTTGGTAAGGATAGATCATTTAAATAGACTAAGTAACCATGACCCCAGGGTAGGTGGAGCCCCCCTCTCGACCCTCCTTATGGAGGGTCGAGTGACACCCGCCCTGGGGTCTATTAGATTATACTAAAGAATATTAATATAATTAATATCTCTAATAGGTACACTACGTAGTAGTGTACCTATTAGTGTAATAGGTACACTACTAGTAGTGTACCTATCAGAACAGTATTTATCTATTAGATTATACTAAAGAATATTAATATAATTAATATCTCTAATAGGTACACTACGTAGTAGTGTACCTATTAGTGTAATAGGTACACTACTAGTAGTGTACCTATCAGAACAGTATTTATCTATTAGATTATACTAAAGAATATTAATATAATTAATATCTCTAATAGGTACACTACTACGTAGTGTACCTATTAGTGTAATAGGTACACTACTAGTAGTGTACCTATCAGAACAGTATTTATCTATTAGATTATACTAAAGAATATTAATATAATTAATATCTCTAATAGGTACACTACTACGTAGTGTACCTATTAGTGTAATAGGTACACTACTAGTAGTGTACCTATCAGAACAGTATTTATCTATTAGATTATACTAAAGAATATTAATATAATTAATATCTCTAATAGGTACACTACTAGTAGTGTACCTATTAGTGTAATAGGTACACTACTAGTAGTGTACCTATCAGAACAGTATTTATCTATTAGATTATACTAAAGAATATTAATATAATTAATATCTCTAATAGGTACACTACGTAGTAGTGTACCTATTAGTGTAATAGGTACACTACTAGTAGTGTACCTATCAGAACAGTATTTATCTATTAGATTATACTAAAGAATATTAATATAATTAATATCTCTAATAGGTACACTACGTAGTAGTGTACCTATTAGTGTAATAGGTACACTACTAGTAGTGTACCTATCAGAACAGTATTTATCTATTAGATTATACTAAAGAATATTAATATAATTAATATCTCTAATAGGTACACTACTACGTAGTGTACCTATTAGTGTAATAGGTACACTACTAGTAGTGTACCTATCAGAACAGTATTTATCTATTAGATTATACTAAAGAATATTAATATAATTAATATCTCTAATAGGTACACTACGTAGTAGTGTACCTATTAGTGTAATAGGTACACTACTAGTAGTGTACCTATCAGAACAGTATTTATCTATTAGATTATACTAAAGAATATTAATATAATTAATATCTCTAATAGGTACACTACGTAGTAGTGTACCTATTAGTGTAATAGGTACACTACTAGTAGTGTACCTATCAGAACAGTATTTATCTATTAGATTATACTAAAGAATATTAATATAATTAATATCTCTAATAGGTACACTACTAGTAGTGTACCTATTAGTGTAATAGGTACACTACTAGTAGTGTACCTATCAGAACAGTATTTATCTATTAGATTATACTAAAGAATATTAATATAATTAATATCTCTAATAGGTACACTACGTAGTAGTGTACCTATTAGTGTAATAGGTACACTACTAGTAGTGTACCTATCAGAACAGTATTTATCTATTAGATTATACTAAAGAATATTAATATAATTAATATCTCTAATAGAAGGTTATCCTAGATTGATTTAAAAATACGATCTATAGGAGGTTTTAGGCTAGATTAATTAAAGGAAGAGTTATTATTTGTCGGACTTGTTTGTGAGTCCGACAAATAATAACTCCTATAATAAGCATGGCAAAACCTCCTATAGATCTATTTAAATCAATAAGGATAGTAATTTAACTATGGTAAAAGTTACTCCCCCTCATCGGGGGACCGGCGGGAGCCTCTAACTTTTACCATAAATAAATTACTTCACGAGGAACAAATATAGTTTAATTTTCTATTTCTTTTTTATAGAATATTGATAGATTATGCCGTCCTTATAAGATAAGAATTCTCAAAAAATTAACAATTGATTTTTGCTAAATTTTGCTTATTTTTGCTTATTTTTCACAGTATAAAAAAAGCATTTTACTTAGGAAGGGGTTCTCACCACCCTCAAAGTGAGGGTGGTTCGAGGGGGGGGCCCCTTCCTAGAAAAGGGTAAGCTAATGAAGCTACTGGGCTCATACCCCAATGATAGAGTAATCTCCCTTTTAATTATAAAATGATTAGTATTTTCTCTTTCTTTCTTAATTATACTTTCTAGAGATTCATGGTTAGGATTTTGAATAGGTTTAGAAATTAATACACTGAGCTTTATTCCTATTCTAGTACCTCAGAGTAAAGAAATAAGCCTAAAATATTTCCTTGTTCAATCCCTGGGGTCAGTAATCTTTCTCTCCGGGGTTTTAAATCCCTCTCTAGTCTTTTTCTGCCCCCTAGGCCTGCTGTTAAAGGCCGGAGTAGCCCCTCTTCATTTCTGAGTTTTATCTGTAGTAAAGTCAATAGAGTGAATTACTGTCTTAGTTTTTTTAACTGTCCAGAAGCTAGGTCCTCTATTTGGTCTGCTAGTTAATCAGTTCCAAAGAACATTAGTTATCTTCTTATCTATCCTGCTGGGATCTTTAGGTGGAATTATTCAATCTGATACCCGTCTCATTCTAGCTTTTTCATCTATCTCCCACTTAGGTTGGCTAATTATTAACTTGTCTAGAATAAGCCTGTTCTTTACCTACTTTCTTATCTATTGTCTAATTTCAATTAGTCTAGTATTAATTCTCAAAAAATTAAACCTTGGGTCAATTTCTCAAATAGGCTCCTTAGGGGACCCTATTTCTAAGATCTCCTTATCTTTCTCCCTTCTGTCCCTCGGTGGACTTCCCCCCTTGCTAGGATTCTTAATCAAGTGAATGACAGTGGAATCTACCCTAATCTCCCTATTCTTAATTATTTTTCTGGCTTTTTCTACTTGTTTATCATTATTTTTTTACCTGAAAATTTCAATAATTCCTTTATTATCACCTTACCTTACTTCATCAAAAAGACCAATAGGGTGAGAGACTCTTTACGCTTTCTCCTTAAATTTGATAGTCCCCTTGTTTATAATTTAGAGTTTTAAGTTAACTAAACTAGTAGCCTTCAAAGCTGAAAATAAACTATGTTTAAGCTCTAAATAAGGGCATTTCATGCATTATTACAGTATCAACGTAATCCTTTTATCAGGCACCTTATTACTTTGCATATGGGACGATTATCCCGCTTTAAGAATCAAAATCTTATGTGCACTTTACACCAATATACAATGAGCAAAAGTCATAGGTAGGAACCTTCTAAAGACTTGCAATCTCTTATTTTTTATAAACTATATAACCTTATTAGCTTAGGGATAGCTCCATGAGTAGATTTACAATCTAACACCTTAATTCGGCCACTAAGCTT